AATGAAGTGCCTGATCAAAGGGTAATCTTGATAGGGTTAATTACGTATAATTACCTTCATTACATTTAATAATTTTAATTATTTCCATAAAATTCAAAATTTTATATACAATTATACTAAAATGTAAAAAGATAAGCTAATTAAGCTAAAAGGTTCATACCCTTTATATAAAGGTTTTAATCCTTTTCTTTTTAATTAAACTCTATAATTATTTATTTTTAGCTATAATAATATTTGGAACAATAATTGTATTATCCTCAAATTCCTGATTTAGAATTTGAATAGGATTGGAGATCAATTTATTGGCCTTTATCCCTTTAATTAATAAAAATTTTAATCTTTTGTCTACCGAGGCTTCCCTAAAATACTTTTTAGTTCAAGCCTTAGCTTCGAGAATTTTATTATTAGGGATAATTTTTTTTATATGCAATTCTAATATAAATACAAATTTAATTTATAACTTAGCTCTTCTATTAAAAATGGGGTCCGCACCCTTTCATTTTTGATTGCCGAGAGTAAGAGAAGGATTAGATTGATTTAATTTATTTATTTTATTATCTTGACAAAAAATCGCTCCGTTTGTCACAATTTTTATTAATCTTAATTATTATTTAATTGTTCTTTCTATTGTTCTTACATCTTTAATAGGGGCAATTGGAGGGTTGAACCAAACAAGATTACGTAAAATTATAGCCTATTCTAGAGTTAATCATTTAGGTTGAATATTATTTGCTATTATAAATAGAAAAATAATATGAATCTTTTATATTGTAATTTACACTATAATTTTAGGTTTAATATCTACTACTTTTTATTTAATTAACAGATTTTATTTAAATCAATTAATATTTTCATTTAAAAATGTTTTGATTAAATTCTTTATTTTTACTAATTTTTTATCTTTAGGGGGTTTACCCCCATTTTTAGGTTTTTTACCAAAATGAATAGTTCTTGAAAATTATTTAATGGGTAGACCTATTTTAATAGTTTTTATAGTAATAATAACTATTATTTCTTTAAATTATTATTTACGAATAATATTTTTTTCTTTCACAATTAATAACATAAATTTAAATTTAATTAGAAAATTTAATTATAATTATTTTTTATTCTTCTCTATATTTAATTTAATAGTGGGATTTTTAATTTTATTTTTTATTTTTATACTTTTTTAAGGCTTTAAGTTAATCTAAACTAATAGCCTTCAAAGCTGCAAATAAAACTTTTATTTTAAGCCTTAAATTTTACAATTTTAATTAAATTTGCAATTTAATATCTTTCAAAGATTGTAAGGCCTGACAAGGGAGTTTTTACTCATAAATAAATTTACAGTTTATTACCTAATTCAGACACCTTATCTCAAAAATGATTATATTCGACAAATCATAAAGATATTGGAGTTTTATATTTTTTATTTGGAATTTGAGCAGCTATATTAGGAACTTCTTTAAGAATTTTAATTCGAGCTGAATTAGGAAATCCTGGTTCACTTATTGGAGATGATCAAATTTATAACGTTATTGTTACAGCTCATGCTTTTATTATAATTTTTTTTGCTGTTATACCTATTTTAATTGGAGGATTTGGAAATTGATTAGTTCCTTTAATATTAGGGGCTCCTGATATAGCTTTTCCCCGAATAAATAACATAAGATTTTGACTTTTACCTCCATCATTAACTTTATTACTAATAAGTTCTTTAGTAGAAAGAGGATCTGGGACAGGATGAACTGTATACCCTCCTTTATCTGCAAATATTGCTCATTCTGGAAGCTCAGTAGATTTGGCTATTTTTAGACTACATTTAGCAGGAGCTTCCTCTATTTTAGGGGCTATTAATTTTATTACCACAGTAATTAATATACGACCTAGAGGAATAACACTAGAACGAATACCATTATTTGTATGATCAGTTGTGATTACAGCTTTTTTATTACTACTTTCATTACCAGTTTTAGCAGGAGCTATTACTATACTTTTAACTGACCGAAATTTTAATACTTCTTTTTTTGACCCAGCTGGAGGGGGAGACCCCATTTTATACCAACATTTATTTTGATTTTTTGGGCATCCTGAAGTATACATTTTAATTTTACCGGGATTCGGAATAATTTCTCATATTATTGCCCAAGAAAGTGGTAAAACAGAAACTTTTGGAACATTAGGAATAATTTATGCTATATTATCGATTGGATTATTAGGATTTGTTGTATGAGCTCACCATATATTTACAGTTGGAATAGATGTAGACACACGAGCTTATTTTACATCAGCTACAATAATTATTGCGGTACCAACAGGAATTAAGGTATTCAGATGATTAGCTACATTACATGGAGCTAAATTAACTTTTAACCCTTCATTACTATGATCAATAGGATTCGTATTTTTATTTACAGTTGGAGGTCTGACTGGAGTGATCTTAGCCAACTCTTCAATTGACATTATTTTACATGATACTTATTATGTAGTCGCTCACTTTCATTATGTTCTATCTATAGGAGCAGTTTTTGCTATTATAGGGGGTTTAGTTCATTGATACCCTTTATTTACAGGATTAACACTTAATAATAATTGATTAAAAATCCAATTTACTATAATATTTTTAGGAGTTAATATTACATTCTTCCCTCAACACTTTTTAGGATTAGCTGGAATACCACGGCGTTATTCTGATTATCCAGATGCTTATACTACTTGAAATGTAATCTCTTCTTTAGGATCTTATATCTCTTTAATTAGAATTATCTTTTTAATTTTTATTTTTTTAGAAAGACTAATTAGTTCACGAAATGTTTTATTTTCTTTAAACTTAAATAGATCAATTGAGTGATACCAAAACTACCCTCCTGCTGAACATAGTTATTCTGAATTACCCATATTAACTACTAATTTTTAATGTGGCAGATTAGTGCAATGAATTTAAGCTTCATATATAAAGTTATACTTTCATTAAAAATATCAACATGATTAACCTTATCTTTACAAAATGCAAACTCTCCAATTATAGAACAATTAACTTTCTTTCATGATCATACTATACTAATTATTTTACTAATTACAATTTTAGTCAGATATATAATACTAACTTTATTTGTAAATAACTACACAAACCGATTTTTACTTGAAAATCAATTAATTGAAATTATTTGAACGATTTTACCAGCCATCACTTTAATTTTTATTGCATTACCTTCATTACGATTACTTTATTTAATTGATGAATTAAATAACCCTTCAATTAGTTTAAAAACATTAGGTCATCAGTGATATTGATCTTATGAGTATAGAGATTTTTCTAATATCGAATTCGATTCATATATAGTTCCTACTAATGAATTAGAAAATAATAGATTCCGATTATTAGAAGTAGATAATCGAACTATTTTACCTTTAAATTCTCAGATTCGAATTTTAGTTTCATCTTTAGATGTTATTCACTCATGAACTGTTCCAAGTTTAGGGGTTAAAATTGATGCTACGCCAGGACGATTAAATCAAACTAACTTTTTTATTAATCGCCCAGGACTTTATTATGGTCAATGTTCAGAAATTTGTGGAGCTAATCACAGCTTTATACCAATTGTAATTGAAAGAATTCCTATAACTAATTTTATTAATTGAGTTAAATCAAACTCATTAGATGGCTGAAAGTAAGCTCTGGTCTCTTAAACCATATTATAGTAAAGTAACAATTACTTCTAATGAAAAGAATTAGTTAAATTATAACATTAATATGTCAAATTAAAATAATCAAATTATTGATATTCTTTAATTCCACAATTAGCTCCTATAAACTGAATTTTTTTATTTTTTTATTCTATTATTATATTTTTTATTTATAAAAATTTAAATTATTTTATTAATTACAAAAATATTAATTTAAATATAAATTTAAATAAAAATAAAACCAATAAAATTAATTGAAAATGATAACTAATTTATTTTCTATTTTTGACCCCTCAACAACTATCATAAATTTATCATTAAACTGACTAAGTATATTAACAGGATTAATATTTGTACCTTTTATATATTGATTTTCACCAAATCGATTCTCTTGATTATGATTTAAAATAATTAATATTTTACACTTAGAATTTAAAATTTTATTAAATAATAATAAATCCGGGTTAACTTTAACTATAATCACTCTCTTCTCTATAATTATAATAAATAATTTTCTTGGTTTATTTCCCTATATTTTTACTAGAACTAGTCATATTGCTAGAAATATTAGTATTGCTTTACCATTATGAATTACTTTTATATTATACGGGTGAATTGTAAATTATAATCACATATTTGTTCATTTAGTGCCTCAGGGAACTCCAGCAGTATTAATACCTTTTATAGTATGTATTGAAACTATTAGAAATATTATTCGACCTTTAACATTAACAGTTCGATTAACTGCTAATATGATTGCTGGTCACTTATTATTAACACTATTAGGAAACACTGGCCCAATAATAAATTTAATCACTATTAATGGATTGATTAGTACACAATTTACTTTATTAGTATTAGAAGGAGCTGTAGCTATTATTCAAGCTTACGTATTTGCTATTTTAATTACTTTATATTCTAGAGAAACTTACTAATGTCAAACAACCACCCCTTTCATTTAGTAGATAAAAGACCTTGACCTTTAACTGGTTCATTAGGAGCTATAACAATAATATTAGGATTAATTAACTGATTTCATAACTATGAAACTACTTTATTGTTTGTAGGGCTTTATATTTTACTTTTAACGATAATTCAATGATGACGAGACATTACCCGAGAAGGAACTTATCAAGGTATACATACAATATATGTAGAAACTGGATTACGATGAGGAATAATTTTATTTATTGTTTCAGAAGTTTTATTTTTTATTAGTTTTTTTTGAGCTTATTTTCACAGAAGTTTGTCTCCTAGAGTGGAAATTGGAAATATTTGACCTCCTTTAGGAATTAAACCTTTCAATCCTATAGAAATCCCACTATTAAACACAACAATTTTATTAAGATCAGGTATTACAATTACGTGAGCCCATCACAGAATTATGAATAGAAATTATACTCAAACTATTCAAAGTATATATATTACAGTTATTTTAGGAATTTATTTTACTATTCTTCAAGCTTATGAATATTGAGAAGCACCTTTTACTATCTCTGATTCTGTATATGGTTCTTCATTTTTTATGGCAACAGGTTTTCACGGAATTCATGTAATTATTGGAACGTTGTTTATTTTAGTTATATTAATTCGACATATAAATTGACATTTTTCTAAATCTCATCATTTTGGATTTGAAGCCGCAGCTTGATACTGACATTTTGTAGATGTAGTATGATTATTCTTATACTTATCAATTTACTGATGAGGGTCTTAAATTTACATAATATAATTAGTATAGTTAATTTCCAATTAAAAAGTTTAAAAATTTTAATGTAAATAATATATTTATTAATTCTAATTAATTTTATTTTATTAATAATCAGAATTTTTGTTATAATATTGGCCTCTTTACTATCAAAAAAAATAAATTTTGATTCTGAAAAAAATTCCCCATTTGAATGCGGATTTGACCCAAAAACTTCTTCGCGATTACCATTTTCTCTATGCTTTTTTTTAATTGCTATTATTTTCTTAATTTTTGATATTGAAATTGCTTTATTATTACCTATAGTAAATATTATAAAAATATCTAATTTAATTAGTTTTATCAGTACATTAATATTTTTTATTTTAATTTTAATTTTAGGGCTTTATTATGAATGAAACCAAGGTTCATTAAACTGATCAAATTAGGATTATAGTTAACTATAACATTTGATTTGCATTCAAAAAGTATTGATTTATCAATTAATCTTAAATAAGAAGCATTTAAATAGATGTATTTAGTTTCGACCTAAAATAAGATAAATTTATCCTTATTTAATTTTAATCAATTAAAATTTAATTGAAGCTAAAATAGAAGCATTTCATTGTTAATGATTAAATTGAATTAAATTCCAATTAAAGAAATATAATTAAAAGCTGCTAACTTTTTTCTGTAATGAAATTCATTAATATTTCAATAATAAATATATTTATATAGTTTAATATAAAACATTACATTTTCAATGTAAAAATAAAACTTTATTTTTATAAATATTTAAAGATAAAAATATCACCTAAGCTTCTTCAAAACTTTGCTCTAATTTAAGCTATTTAAATAATATATAATAATTATAACAAAAATTATTAATAAAAAAATAGTAAATAAAAAATAAATTTTTATTGAATTTAACAATATAGATTGTATATTTTTAGAGTTTTCTATTAAAGTTGTTATAATAAATTGACCCCCAAAAAATTCTCTTCAACCATGATCTATTAATTTAAGATATTTATACCCTCAATTTAAAATAGATTTATTAAATAAATTTAAAGTAATGTAAGGTATAAATCATATAGATCCTAAAAAACTTAATAAATAATTTTTAAAAAAAAATATAATATTTAATGTAATATTAAATTTTGATAATTCATAACCTAAATATGCTCCTGAAATTACAACAACTAAAGTTAAATTTTTTATAAAAATTGGTAAATAAATTATATTAACGTTTTTTAATATTAATCATATTAATATTCTACCTCCAAAAATAGAAAATAAAACTAACCCTAATATTCTCATATATAAATATAAATTATTTTCACTTATAATAATTAAATTTATACCTCTATAATTTTTAATAAATATATAATAAATTAAACGAAAAGAATATCTAACTGTAAGACCCGTAGAAATAAAATATAATAAGAAAATTAAATAATTTAAATCTCTTATTAAAACTATTTCTAAAATTAAATCCTTAGAATAAAATCCTGTTAAAAAGGGAAACCCACATAAAGCTAAATTAGAAAATAAAAAACAAATAGTAGTAAAAGGTAATAAAAATCTAATTCTTCCAGTTTTTCGAAGATCTTGATTATTTTTTATATTATGAATGTAAACCCCAGCGCACATAAATAACATTGCTTTAAATATAGCATGGGTTAACAGATGAAAAAAAGCTAATATGGATAAACCCAAAGATAAAGTTCTTATTATTAAACCTAATTGACTTAAAGTTGATAAAGCAATAATTTTCTTTAAATCTATTTCAAAATTAGCCCCTAACCCAGATATAAACATAGTTAAGGAACCAATTAATAACAACAAAATAGAATAATTTAAATTTCTAATTAATAATTCATTAAAACGAATCAACAAATAAACCCCTGCTGTAACTAAAGTAGAAGAATGAACTAAAGATGAGACCGGAGTAGGAGCTGCTATAGCAGCAGGTAATCAAGATGAAAAAGGAATTTGAGCTCTTTTAGTTATAGCTGCAATTATTAATAATATAATAATTACTTTTAAAAACTCATTTAATGAAAATAATTCATTTAAATAAAAAATATAATTTCAACTACCAAAATTTAATATTCAAGAAATTGATAATAAAATTATTACATCTCCAATTCGATTAGATAAAACTGTTAATATACCAGCATTATAAGATTTAATATTTTGATAATAAATTACTAAAACAAAAGAAACTAAACCTAATCCATCTCAACCTAATAAAATTCTTACTAAATTAGGAGAAATAATTAAAAATATTATAGATACTACAAATATTACAACTAACATAATAAATCGACTAATATTTTTATCCGAACCTATATAGCCTCGTCTATATAAAATTACTATTGAAGAAATATATAAAACTAAGCTTATAAATAACAAAGACATAAAATCAAATAATATAGTAAAAGTTAAATTAAAAGAATTTAAATTAATTAATTCTCACTCAACTAAATAAACTAAGTCTAATCTTAAAAAATATAAACCTCTCATAAATCTAATTATAGAAATAGACAAAAAAATAAATATATATAAATTACAAATTGAAATTATTTAAAATAAATACTTATATCTTTGATTCCACAAATCAAAATTTTTTTTAAACTATTTAAATATAATCAAAATAAAACTATTTCAGATTTTAAAATAATAAAATTTAATGGTAATCAATGCAATAATAATAATAAATATTCTCGAACTTGAATATTAAAAAATCTATAAATACCACTAAATAATTTTCCGTGTTGACTATAAGTATATAAATATAATCTATAACAAACTCTAAAAAAAGATAATAATATTAAAATTACTCATCATAAAGTTCTTATCGATAAAATTCTTATTATTAAGACAATTTCTCCTAATAAATTTAATGAAGGTGGAGCAGATATATTAGAAGAAATTAATAAAAATCATCATAGAGATAATGAAGGTATTAAATTAATTAAACCTTTGTTTAAAAATAGATTACGAGACGAAGAACGCTCATAAATAATATTTGCTAGACAAAATAATCCTGATGAACACAACCCATGAGAAATTATTAAACAATAACTACCTACATAACCTAAATAATTTAAAGAAAACAAACCCCCTAAAATTATTCTTATATGAACTACAGAAGAATAAGCAATTAAAGATTTAATATCAATTTGACGCAAACATAAAATTCTTAAAATTAAACCTCCTACTAAAGAAATTAAAACAACTACCCAATTAAAATAATTATTAACTTTTGATATTAAAAATAAAGTTCGTAATAGGCCATAACCTCCTAATTTTAATATAATAGCAGCTAAAATTATAGATCCTGAAATAGGAGCTTCAACATGAGCTTTAGGCAATCATAAATGAACTAAAAATATTGGTATTTTTACCAAAAATGCAAAAATAAACCCTAAATATAAATAATTCGTAAAAGTAAAATCTATGTATATAATTAAATCTCAAGATAAAATATTAGTATGAAAATAAAGATAAAAAATACAAATTAACAGAGGCAAAGAAGCAAATAATGTATAAAATAATAAATAAAATCCCGCTTGAATACGTTCAGGTTGGTAACCTCACCCTAAAATTAAAAATAAAGTAGGAATTAATCTTATTTCAAAAAAAACATAAAAATAAAATACACTTATTCTAGAAAAAGATAAATACAATATTAATAATAAAAACATTAAATTAAATTTAAAAAATATTAAATTATTATTATTGTTAAAAATAACTTCTCTAGCTATTAATATTAAACAACAAATTCAAATTCTTAATAAAATTAAACCAAAAGATAATAAATCACACCCTATAAAATAACTAATATTTATAAACATTAAATTAAAATTAAGTTTTAATATAAATAAAAAAAATAAAATAAATATCCAAAACATTAGGTTTCAATATGTTTTTTTTTTCAAAATTATAAGTATTATAAATAACATTATAAACAAATACTTTAACATATTAAAATTCTTAAAGAAGAAAAATAATCATTACCATATATTCGAACTATTAAAACAATAATAGAAAGTCCTAAGGCCCCCTCACAAACTCTTATAATCAAATAAATAACAGAAAAATACAAATCTATATTATAAATATTTATAATATAAAAAATTAAACAAAATATCATTAAAACTATATATTCTAAACTTAATAATATAGATAATATATGTTTATGAAAATATCTATATATAAATATCCCAGAAAATAATATAATAGAAAAAAAAATTGCCATTTATTTAAATAGTTTAAAATAAAACATTAATTTTGTAAATTAATAATAAGAAAATTTCTTTTTAAATATCAGAAAAAATAAAACTTTATTATCTATAATCTCCAAAATTATTATTTTAATTAAACTATTTTCTGAAATTTTTAATTTATTAATAACAATAAGAATTATAAATAACTTTTTATTTATTTCAATAAAATCACCAATATCTATAGGACTTATGTTGATAATTCAAATTATTAGAATAAGATTAATTTTAGGAATACTATCAATTAATTTTTGATTTAGTTTTATTTTATTTATTGTTATAATTGGAGGATTAATAGTACTATTTATCTATATAACAAGATTAGCCCCTAATAATCTTTTTAAAATAAATAATAAATTTATAATAATTTTAATTGTAACAATATTTATTATTATAATATACTTTTATTTAACAAGAGAACTTTTAATCTTCAAAAAAAATCTTGATATAATAAGTTTTATAGATACTCAAGAATCAAGATTACTAATTAAACTTTATAATTTACCTATAAACAAATTAACATGATTAATAATTATATATTTATTAATAACTTTAATTATTGCAGCTAAATTAGTTAAATCTAATTTAGGATCTATTCGACAATTTAACTAATGACAAGCTATCCTTTACGAAAAACTCACCCATTAATTAAAATTATAAATAATTCTTTAATTGATTTACCAACTCCTTCAAACATCTCAACTTTATGAAATTTTGGATCATTGTTAGGTCTATGTTTAATAACTCAAATTTTAACAGGATTATTTTTAGCTATACACTATACAGACAATATTGCTCTAGCTTTTGATAGAGTAAGTCATATTTGCCGAGATGTTAATAATGGTTGATTATTACGAACTCTTCATGCTAACGGAGCATCATTCTTTTTTATTTGCTTATATATACATGTTGGACGTGGTATTTATTATCACTCATTTAAATTTTATTTTACATGAATAACAGGAATTGCATTATTATTTTTAGTAATAGGTACAGCATTTTTAGGATATGTTTTACCCTGAGGACAAATGTCTTTCTGAGGAGCAACAGTTATTACAAATCTTCTTTCAGCAGTTCCTTATGTAGGAAGTATAATAGTTCAATGAATTTGAGGGGGATTTGCAGTTGATAATGCTACATTAAGACGCTTCTTTGCTTTACATTTTTTACTACCTTTTATTGTTTCTGCCATAGTAATAATTCATTTATTATTTTTACATCAAACCGGATCTAACAATCCATTAGGTATTAATTCAAATATAGATAAAATCCCTTTTCACCCATATTTTTCATTTAAAGATTTAATAGGATTTTTAATTATAATCATAAGATTAATTTTAATTTGTTTATGAACACCTTATATATTAGGAGATCCTGATAATTTTATCCCTGCAAATCCTTTAGTAACTCCAATTCACATTCAACCTGAATGATATTTTTTATTCGCATACGCAATCTTACGTTCAATCCCTAATAAATTAGGAGGAGTAATTGCCTTAGTTATATCTATTTTAATTATTAGAATTTTACCTATTTCAACTAATTCCAAATTTAAGGGATCTCAATTCTATCCAATTAATAAATTATTATTTTGAACTATATTAGTTATTGTAATCTTATTAACATGAATTGGAGCACGACCAGTTGAAGAACCTTACATTATTACAGGGCAAATTTTAACTGTTTTATATTTTCTTTATTATCTAATTAATCCTATTATTCATAATATGTGAGACAATATTATAAACTAATTAATGAGCTTGAACAAGCATATACTTTGAAAGTATAAGATAGAAAACAATTTTCTATTAATTTAAATAAACAATAAAATATATTATTATTAATTATAAAGTATTTATTAATAAAATTAAAATATTTATTAGTTAAGTTATTTTATAACTTATAATAATTATTTTTTATTATTAAACATATTAAAAATAAAATTTAAAATATTAAAATTTTAAACCCTAAATATAAAATCATAAAATTTAAAGAAATAGGTAAATAACTTTTTCAAGCTAAATATATAAGCTTATCATAACGATAACGGGGAAGAGTTCCTCGTGCCCAAATAAATATATAAGAAATAAACCCTGATTTTAAAAAAAATAATAAATTTATAAAATTATCTCCTAAAAAAATTAAAGTAAATATAAATCTCATAAAAAGAATTCTAGCATATTCTCCTAAAAAAATTAAAGCAAATCCTCCACTTCCATATTCTACATTAAATCCAGAAACTAACTCTGACTCACCTTCTGCAAAATCAAATGGAGATCGATGAGTTTCAGCAAGCATAATAACAAATCAAATTATTGAAAGAGGAATAAATATAAAAATAAACCAAATATTTGATTGATAATAATAAAATCTTAATAAATTAAAACTCTCAATATAAATTAAAAAACATAATAAAAACAATCTCAATCTAACTTCATAAGAAATAGTTTGAGCAATAGCTCGCAAACCTCCTAATAAAGAATAATTAGAATTAGAAGATCAACCAGCAATTATAACTCTGTAAACCCCAATTCTTAATAAACATAATGTTAATAAAATTCCTAGATTTATTATTAAATAACCAAACTTATAAGGAATAACCAACCAAATAAATAAAGGAACAAACAATCCTATAATAGGAGAAATATAATAAACTCAATAATTAGAATTTACTGGATAAATCTGCTCCTTAGTAAATAATTTAATAGCGTCAGCAAAAGGCTGAAATAAACCATAAAACCCAACTTTATTAGGACCTTTTCGAAGTTGAATATACCCTAAGATTTTACGTTCAAATAAAGTTAAATAAGCCACTCTAATCAAGACACAAATTATTATTATTAACATTAAGATAATACTTATAATTATATCAAATAAATAAATTATTATTTATATACATAAATATATTTATATGAATTCTAAATTCATTGCACTAATCTGCCAAAATAATTTTATAAATTAATAATATTCATTTTAAATAAAATTTTTATAATATTTGGTCCTTTCGTACTAAAAAATTATAATAAAATAAAGATAGAAACTAACCTGGCTTACGCCGGTCTGAACTCAAATCATGTAAAGTTAAATAGTCGAACAGACTAAAATTTTAAATTTCTACTCCTAAAACTAACTTTAATTCAACATCGAGGTCGCAATCTTTTTTATAGATATGAACTCCCCAAAAAAATTACGCTGTTATCCCTAAGGTAACTTAATCTAATAATCTTAATAAAGGATCAATTATTTATTAACTAATATTAAACAAATAAAAAAGTTTATTTAATTTTTTAATCACCCCAATTAAATAATCAAATTAATTAAGATATTTATAAAAATAAAAAATATTAATTAACTAAATTATAAAGATCTATAGGGTCTTCTCGTCTTTTATTATAATTTTAGCATTTTAACTAAAAATTTAAATTTTTATAATTTTTATACAGAGACAGTTTATTTTTTATCAAACCATTCATTCTAGTTTTCAATTAAAAAACAAGTGATTATGCTACCTTAGCACAGTCAATATACTGCGGCCCTTTAAATAAATTCAGTGGGCAGGTCAGACTTTAAATTATTTTCAAAAAGACATGTTTTTGATAAACAGGTAAAAATAAAATTTGCCGAGTTACTTTATATAATCTAAAAATAATTATATAATATTTATTAAATAATACTAATTTTATCATAATTTCTAATTTATATTAATTACAAACAATATTAAAATAACTCAATTAAATAATAAAAAATTCTTTTTATAAAAATATAAATTATAACAAATTTTTTAATGTTAAAAATTTCTAATTCTACATTTATTTAATAAATTTATATTATAAAATTATTATTTAGCTTATCCCTAATAATATTTAAATATTTATATAATTAAAATTATAATATTTTAATTAAAACAAATATATTAAATTAAATTTATTTCTTTTAAAACTAGATATATTTATAATCGATTAACTTTTTACAACAAAATTTATATTTATAATTGTTATGAAACAAAAACTATTATATAAATTTATCTCTTATAAAATCGAGAAAATTAAATTAATTAATTTATTTTAATAAACCCTGATACAAAAGGTACTAAATTAAATTATACTTATAAAATAAAAATAAATTTTTATTACTATATTAATAAACTATATAAAATTTTATTTTTTCTTTATAAAATATTAAAAAAAAAAATTATTTTAAATAAAAAATATAAAAATAAATAAAATAAATTTAAACTTAATCAAATTAATTTCTAAGAATATATCTTTTCTATGTAAAAGAAAAATTTTAAATTAAACTATAATTTGTAATTCTAGATACACTTTCCAGTACATCTACTTTGTTACGACTTATCTCTTTTATAAAGAGAGCGACGGGCAATGTGTACATATTTTAGAGCTAAAATCAACTAATTAATTTCAATTAATTTACTATTAAATCCACCTTTTATTAGTATTTCAACTAATATTACGTTTAAATAATTTTATTGTAACTCATTATTTTCTTTATTATAAATTATACCTTGATCTGAAATCTATTTAAATAAAAATTATCAAAAATTAATCCTAAAAAAATTTTTTTATAACAACGATATATAAATATTAAATAAAGTATTATATTATCGTGGATTATCAATTATAAAACAAGTTCCTCTAATTAGAATAAAATACTGCCAAATTTTTTAAGTTTTAAGAATTTAACTTTTACTACCTTAACTTTATAAATTTATTAAAAATAATAGGGTATCTAATCCTAGTTTATATTTTTAATTTATTAGATTCATAAAATTTAATAAAATTTAATAAAATCAAATAATTTCACCTAATTTAATTTTTTTTAAATATAATTAATTTATTAACTAAAGCTAAAAAAATTTATTTTTTTAATTTGTATAACCGCAGATGCTGGCACAAATTTATCCTAAAATTCATTTATTACTATATCAAAATTTCTTTTATATGTATAAAACTATTTATTGCAACTAAATCATTAAGAAATAAAAAATTTACATTTAAATTAAAAATATAATAAATTTAAAACTAAAATCAAATATATATAAATATATTAATATTAAAAATATTTTTATTATTTAACAATTAGTTAATATTAATTATATATACGTATAAATTTTAAATAATTAAATATATTTTTTAACAAAAATTTTTAAAATATTTTTAACTTACTTATAATTTCTTTTCATTTTTAATTTTGAAAAAATAATTCCCCCCACTATACAAATTCAACTATCAAATTTAACGCCGCACACATCTAAACCCAATAAACAATAATATTTTAAATTATAATCTAATAAAAATTAAACATAAATTAAATTAATTGTTTTTAATATTTTAAAAAATATTTATTATTTACATTAATTAAACATTAAATATAATAAATAATATAAATTTTAAATAATTAAATATATTTTTTAACAAAAATTTTTAAAATATTTTTAACTTACTTATAATTTCTTTTCATTTTTAATTTTGAAAAAATAATTCCCCC